CCCGGATTCTTTTGAAATTGGCAGTGATTTATACTCATCCATATCGAATTCTCCAAAAAACAAAAACAAAAATAAATACCATTTTGGCTGGCTCATTATCCATCAAATCAAATCCTATAGATCTAACAATGATGGAATTTCGATTCTATGAATCTTTGACTGGAATCTATGAGATAGGTGGAATAAAAATTTATACTTAACTTAAATTGGCATTTTTAAGAGATGCAAATGGAACGGAATTGATAAAACAGTCCTAGAAACAGAATTCTCCCACTTAGGCTTACTATGTTTTAGGATTTTTTTAGAATATCAAAACTGATTCAGTTTCTTATATTATAATGTATAACGGTATTTATATTCTAATCTACTTGAATATTGAATACCAGAAAACCATCTGAATTTGTATTTATTAAACGTTAAACACGTGCAAAAATACCTCGTCCGGCCGTCTTCTTGCTTTGTTTAATGCTCTCCTTTCTCTCCTTTCCGTGGTCAATTGACAGCCTGACTTAGGGCGAAATATAATTGCATTGCGCAGACCAAAATAATCTTTTGGTTAGTCACTGCGAATCCGAGTGTAAAGCTTGGATAATGAAAGAAGAACGAAAGAAGAAAGAAAGTTCTCGACCATTGTTTTTCGGTTTGATTCAGAAACTTTATTTCATTGGTCTTTCTCGTCTTTCTCTCTTTCAAGTTTCAAGATTGTATAGTTTAATGGTAAAGTTTGATTACCATTAACCCCCAGAATAGTTAACGAGTCTTTCGGTTTGATCCTATTCATCTCCTAAAGGGCCCTCTGCACCTATCCGATTTTTTGTGTTTTCCTTATGCGGACCCTCGGCCCCTATGGTCCAGCGGTTTCACGACTTCTCTCTTTCACGGAGATAACGAGGGTTCAAGTCCCTCTGGGGGTAAATCATGCCCATAGGAATGATATTTTCAATCGTCTAAAATCAATTAGGCGTTGGGTCGATGCCCGAGTGGTTAATGGGGACGGACTGTAAATTCGTTGACAATATGTCTACGCTGGTTCAAATCCAGCTCGGCCCAACAATTCGCCAATCTACCATCAGATGGTAGAACCCTCTTGTTCTTAAGAAATACCTGATACGAGAGAATAAAAAAGAATCGAAATTTTCTGCTAGATCCCTTCTGATTCCCCTGGGATTGTAGTTCAATAGGCAAGAGCACCGCCCTGTCAAGGCGGACGTTGCGGGTTCGAGCCCCGTCAGTCCCGACGGATCCAATAAGTACATCAATTCGCCTCTCCATTTTCTGTGAAATAAGGGACAGAGAGCATAATTTAATTCCGAAGGTCTTTCCCCCCTTTTTTTCAGGATTCTGTCGAAGAAAGAACAAACCCTAAACTAAAATGAAAATAACTAAAATAGTGAAGTTGATAGAATATTCCATCTTTGCTCCCGCGACTCATCTTTATCATACTTCTTTGTCTTCCAAAGAAAATTGGATCATTAAAAAAACGGCGTTTAGAACCTAATTCCTCTCTTTTTCCACTTCGCTTTGTATTGTTTGTTGGGGTTTTGTAGTTAATGGAAACGGACGGGTGGTTAGATGCTACTTCATTTGATGGTTCTACAAGGAAGACCTAAGGTAGGTTATAGAAAAGAAGGATAAATAAAGGAATTTTGGATTGGGCCGGGAATCCAATCTTGGATTCGGTATGGATAAAAGATCTTCGTATGTTATACTATTCAATTCTCGACGACGAATTAATTTAATAGCTCAGATATTGTTATTCATGATATTGATCCGATTCAAGATCATCGATAGGGAATGCATTCATTGAATTGACAGGTGAAAGATTTATCATCTCTATGGGATTAAATCCCGAGTTATTGTGAAATAAAAAAAACGAGGAGATTATGGAAGTAAATATTCTTGCATTTATTGCTACTGCACTGTTCATTTTAGTTCCTACTGCTTTTCTACTTATAATTTACGTAAAAACAGTCAGTCAAAATGATTAATTACTTTAGTTGAAGAAATCAAATGAAAAGGATTCTATTTTTGCGTCTTAAATGAAATCAACGGGCTATAATCGGCGGTATTCTATGAGATCCGAGAGTATGGTAAGTAAGAAATAAATTTATTTCTTACCATACTCTCTATTAGTGTTATTGTAGTGTATAAAGTTGTACTTGACTTTCTAATAAAGTTGGTACTATATTAGCTTTTATCTTCAATATCTGTAGTTATTAATCCATATATGGAATTGACGTAGGACCCAATTCTATTTCTTTGATACATCTATTTATTCCGATCAATCTGAAATAATCGTTTTACTGTTATAGAATACATTTCTCCACTAGAATCCAATGGAATTTCGAAATGAAGATATTTTTATTTGAAAATTATTTCAATTTCAATTCAAATAAAAAAATGCGTTGCAGAACGATCTATAAAACAATTGATACCGTTTCCTTCCTCAACTAAATTAGGAGTGCTTCTAAAGTCCACTTCTTCCCCATACTACGAGTGAAAGGGAAAATGTAAAGACTACCATTAAAGCAGCCCAAGCGAGACTTACTATATCCATGTGAATTATGTCCCTTATCTCTATGATAGAATTATTCCATTATTGCTCACTAATAATAGTAGAATCAATGGTCCAGAGTCAAAAAGGGATTCTGGCCAAACACTATTGATGAACCAATCAAATAAATCCATTTCTAAAAAATTACTATATGAGATGATTTCTAATCGGCAAAGACTAAACACAAGTAAAATACACAATGACACCACAAAGGAATGTTACTAATGGAACATGTAGTAATAAAATAAGAGGGCCCATTCCTTTTTTTTGCCTTCATAAGTAAAAATAGCGAAATTGCTATCTATTACATACTTTTCTTTCCTATTTGATCTAATCCGTACCCTTTCCCGATTGTCTCTATGAAGCAGTTGGGAGATAGTATATTATACTCTTGAGGAGGGGAAAAAATGATTTTTTCACTTTTTCTATACTTTTTATATAAAAAAGTAAATTATCCATCCAATCTCAATCTAATAGTGATTCAATGCCTGAACACTCAGAGATTCTCGCGAGTCTATATTCGATTCGTTTGTTGATGAGGCGGCACCCGGATTTGAACTGGGGAAAAAGGATTTGCAGTCCCCCGCCTTACCACTCGGCCATGCCGCCAAAAGGATACACAATAGGAGAAAATTTTCCCTTTTTGGGTTGGATTACTAAACTTTAGTTTATTGTACTTGCATCTTGCATCCTTTTTTTAATCCTTTTTCTAAATTTAGAAAAATTATAAAATAAACCCTTTTTACCCTTTTGATTTTTACCCTTTTGATTGTATTTGATCCACCCCTTCGATTGATTGTATAGTATAGTATCTCAAAATGCACAATGCCGAAAAACTTCCCCTCACTTTTCTATTGAAAAATCAAATGTATATTTTCATCCAAAAAAGCCAAAATTTATGACAAATGGGAACCATTAACTATTCGTTGACTGAGAATTCCTGAATGATTCTTGGGTTTGAATCTAAAATTTGGTTTGCCTAATGACATAAGAAAATACAAATTGATACATACTTAATCAGTATTGATTCTTTTGAATCAAAAATCCTTCTCAATTTCCATTATAACAAAAATTATAAGTATATGTAAACCCCAGAACGTAAATTGTTACACAGATACCAAATTGGGTATCTTATTTATATTGCCTATAAATAAAGGGAATTTGTTGGAACAAAAAAAGGCCCGGCTGGGTATTGACCGGGCCAGGCCCAAAAGGCACTTCGAACAAAATAAAAGCAAGAAGGTCTTCTTTATTTATCTTTCTATTTGGATCTTTCGAGCATCTAAATGGAATTGCTAATTATATAATAACGATAAAGAATGTCAAAGAAATACTTTCTTTAATCCTTACTTGATGTGTAATGTAAGATAGTAATTATCTTTTTCAATTGGGAGAGATGGCTGAGTGGACGAAAGCGGCGGATTGCTAATCCGTTGTACGAGTTATTCGTACCGAGGGTTCGAATCCCTCTCTTTCCGTTTCCGTTGATGACTTTCCATTTTTTTCTTTCAAATTTTGCAACCCCCTTTTTATTTTTTTACTAGTTAAACGTGTGGAATAGATAAAATAAAATCTTAATAAAATTGTAAAATCAAGCAAGAAAAACGAAATTTTTGTTTTATTCTTCACGTCCAGGATTACGTCCTGGATCATTGGATAGGAATCCAAAGATGAAGAGAGAAACAAAGAATATTACTACTGTGTAAACGAAAAGTTTGAGAGTAAGCATTACACAACCTCCAAGATCATTTTTTGAAAAAGGAAAACGAGAAAAGATAATAGATCCTCCATTTTTATATCACATATCCTATTTTGACACCAAGAAATGAATTCTAGAAATAGAAAAGAATGTTCAGAAATTCAAATGAAGTTGAAATTTGTAATAAGAGTCTTTGATTACCGCAAATCACTTTCATACCCACAATTAGATATTGTAAGGGACCCTAACCTAATAAGGTCTTTCGCCGGAAAAAGGGTTAGAATCGGGAAATGGGGCGAACCGGATTTCTCGCAGCTATCCAAGAATTTAAATGTTTGAATCGAAGGTTCATACTGTCAGACTTATTTGATCTTATCAATTGTTATAATTTTTCTCGAATAAATCATGAATTTTCTAGGATAGTATTAAAGATCTTATCGAAAACTTACAGCAGCTTGCCAAACAAAGGCTAAAAGAAAAAAGAACAGGGGTATTACTGGCATAACATCTACGATTGGATTCAAAAAAGCATAGGCTTCGGGCAATTTGGCGAAGAAAAGACTACTCGGATAAAGGGCAGAATTAAGACAAATCAAACTAAAGATATTAAGCATAACAGACATTTTGTTCGTCGAGATAATTGAATTTTGATTGAGTTATTGATATAAGGAAAAATGAAGAAAGTAAGGTAGACAAAAAAATCCTTCTTTTTCCGCCCAATCAAAAATCCTCCAATTCTCAAAGGAGAATAGAAGAAATCATACTTTCATACAATATCTTAATTGAATTATATGTAATGATCAATAAATTCAGTTGAATTCTAGATATACACATGTCAAAATCCTAGCACGAATCTATAATATATTCTATTCTATAAAGAATAAAGATTTTCTATAGATAGTTGGACTGGAATTGACGAACACTTAATACCAATATTATTCTTTATTAGTATTAGTGTCCAATAAAAATATAAATGGGGCGTAGCCAAGTGGTAAGGCAACGGGTTTTGGTCCCGCTATTCGGAGGTTCGAATCCTTCCGTCCCAGAGCATATCCATTGTATCCGAATACAGCTTTTTTGTTCAACAAGATTCTGTTTCAAGGCCTAATATTGGATAGAATATGATTCTTCTTTCTTTTCTGATTTTGAATGATTCTTTTCGTAATCATATCTCAGTTTTTCACAAACTGAACTAAATCTGGTTCAAATGACATGCAAATGTAACTGAATCCTTTTGTGATCCAGATAAGATGGGACATAGATCACAGTTGCAGAAAGATTACTTAACCTCAGGTTAAACAAAATATGAAAATACATATAAAACGAGGAAGTGTTTAGCCTATAGGTATGTATTGTTATCCTATTTCAGTGACAATAGTCTTTCTATTTTTGTGAAAAATAATTTGCATCCCTAAAATATTAAAATTTAAATATTTAACAATGATATTTATTTTTATTGTTCGATCTATTTAGCTTATTTGCTTTAAATCATTGACAATTCGATTCGAAAAGAAACAGAGATTTATCTTTCTTATGATAATCAAATATAGTCTTTACTGTAAAACTTGACTCAAATAATGATGTATAAGTAGGAAACTTTTTCAATTATCAAGATTTGTAATGATTCCTTATGGGTTGAATCTTTGGGAAGTTGGAAATGGGTCAGTCTATCTTATTGAGTCACTTGAAGAGGCAGAGTCAAATAGAATTTATTTATTCGTGTTATTTCTGTTAGTTATGTTATTTCTATATTTATATTTCTGCATATTTCTATTATATATTTTTTTTAGATAGAGATTTATAGAAAAATGTTCCATTCATACAAAAAAGCCGGGGTCTTGCTAAGATTTTTTCAGAAAAATATTTATTATCTATGTAGATAAGAAAAAATATAAATTACTATGTCTCTGTACCGACTGAACCAATGACTATTCATGATTCCATAATTGAATCAATTCCATACTGGTTCCAAATTAGAGGAATGTTATGGTAAAACTTCGTTTAAAACGATGTGGTAGAAAGCAACGTGCGACTTGAAGGACACGATCCGATGTGGATTCTTATTCTTACATCCACCATTTTATATAGGAATGAAGGTGCTCTTGGCTCGACGTCGTTTGTTCTATTCTACTAGAACCCTTCTTTTTTTATTGGGTTGTAATGTAAATAGTTCATGATGGAGCTCGAGTAGAAAGTATTGATTAATTTCTCAGGGGCAACGATCTAGGGTTAATGCCAATCAATAAATTGGAACAACTTCGTAAGTATATCTTCGATATAGAAATTGAAAGAATCCGATTCGAGCAAATTTTCAATTCAAAAAAATTTGTTGGAACGGCTAAAACTTTTTTCGATCCACAGTGTATCGCGCGCGAATCAACCGTCGGTATGATTCTTTGATAGAAAGAAATCACAAAAGGGGTATGTTGCTACCATTTTGAAAGGATTAAGAAGCACCGAAGTAATGTCTAAACCCAAGGATTTAAAACAAAGATAAAGGATCCCAGAACAAGGAAACACCACTTCAATTGTCTCACGGATCCGAATAAAGAATCCAAATAGATTTTAAACGAGACAAAAGGGGGGGTTAAAGACCACTCAATAAAAAAATATCTTAAAGAAAAATCTTTAAGATATTTGAGAATTATTCAACTTGAGTTATGAGTACAAATGATTTTTTATTTTTCAGCTAAATAAATATGAGTTAAATTATAGGCTAATTTATTTTACGGATTCCTTTCCTATTTATTATAATTTTATCCATAGACAAAACTTCGAATCATTTTTTCTCGAGCCGTACGAAGAGAAAACTTCCTATACGGTTCTAGGGGGGGGGTTCTTTTTCATCTACATCTATCCCGATGAGCCGTCTATCGAATCGTTGCAATTGATGTTCGATCCCGAAGAGAAGGAAGAGATCTTCGGAAAGTGGGTTTTTATGATCCGATCAAGAATCAAACTTATTTAAACGTTCCCGCTATTCTCTATTTCCTTGAAAAAGGCGCTCAGCCTACAGGAACTGTTCAGGATATTTTAAAAAAGGCAGAGGTTTTTAAGGAACTTTGCCCTAATCAAGCGAAATTCAATTAAATTAAGGAAATAAAAACTAAGGGTAGGATAGTGATTTCTATATAATTTTGGATATCTTTTCTATACTATGTTTTTTTATTTCCTTCTTTTCTTGCTCTATTCGTATCTATTTATCATTGCTTTTATAGAATCTTTTTATTATTTGATTGATCCTCAC